GCCGGCCTTCCTTTTTTGAACCCATTTTTAAGAAACTAGAAAAAAAAATTGGAAAATTGAAAAAGAAGGATTTTCCAGTTCTAAAAGTTTTAAAAGAAAGAACAAAATTCTTTCTAAATATCTCAAAAAACCCCAAAAAATGGATTATCAAAGTTATTCTATTTTTAGAAAGAATACTAAAAGAACTCTCAAGAGTAAATCCAATTCTATTAATTAGATTGAGAAAAGTATATAAATCAAGCGAAACTAAAAAAGAAAAGGATTATATAAATCGCAATCAGAGAATTCCTGAATCCTTTAGTCGAATTCGATCTACAGATTGGACAAATTCTTTACTGACAGAAAAAAAAATGAAGGATCTGACTGATAGAACAAGCACAATCAGAAATCAGATAGAAAGAATTACAAAAGAGAAAAAAAAAGCGACTCCAGGAATAAATGTTAGTCCTAATAAAACAAGTTATAATGCTAAAAGATTCGAACCGCCAAAAAATATTTGGCAAATATTAAAAAGAAGAAATGCTCGATTAATCCGTAAATTACATTATTTTATAAGATTTTTCACTGAAAGGATATACATAGATATTCTTCTATCTATCATTAATATTCCCAGAATTAATATACAACTTTTTCTTGAATCAACAAAAAAAATTATTGATAAATCCATTTACAATAATAAAAGAAATCAAGAAAGAATTAATAAAACAAATCAAAATACAACTCATTTTATTTCGACTATAAAAAAGTCATTTTATAATATTAGTAATAAGAATTCACAGAACTTTTATGACTTATCCTCCTTGTCACAAGCATATGTATTTTACAAATTATCACAAACCCAAGTTCTTAACTTGTATAAGTTAAGATCTATTCTTCCATATAACAGAACATCTTTTTTTCTTAAGACTTCAATAAAAGATTATTTTGGAACACAAGGAATAATTCATTCTGAATTAAGACATAAGAAACTTCAGAATTCTGGAATAAATCAATGGAAAAGCTGGTTAAGAGGTCATTATCAATATGATTTATCTCAGATTAGATGGTCTAGATTAATAGCACAAAAATGGCGAAATAGAATCAATCAATGTCATACAATTCAAAATCAAGATTTAAAAAAAGAGGATTCATATGAAAAAGATCAATTAATTCATTACAAAAAACAAAATGATTACAAAGTATATTCATTACAGAATCAAAAAGATAATTTTCAAAAATACTATAGATATAATCTTTTATCTTATAGATCTATTAATTATGAAAATAAGAGAAACCCTTCTATTTATGGATCACCATTCCAAATAAATAAGAATCAAGAGAGTTTTTATAATTACAACACACATAAAGGCAAAATTTTGGATATACTAGGGGATATCCCTGTCAATAATTATTTAAGAAAAAGTGATATTATGTATATGGAAAAAAATCCGGATAGAAAATATTTGGATTGGAAAATTATCCATTTCTGTCTTAAAAAAAAAATCGATATTGAGGTCTGGATCAAGATCGATACCAACAGTAATAAAAATACTAAGACCGGGACTCCTAATTATCAAATAATTGAGAAAATGGATAAAAAAGATCTTTTTTATCTTATGATTGATCAAGATCAAGAAATCAATTCACTTAATAAAAAAAAAATCTTTTTTGATTGGATGGGAATGAATGAAGAAATACTAAGTCGTCCTATATCGAATCTGGAACTTTGGTTCTTTCCAGAATTTGTACTATTTTTTAATGCATATAAAATGAAACCGTGGTTTATACCAAGCAAATTACTTTTTTTCAATTTTAATATAAATAAAAATGTTAGTCAAAATAAAAACATCAATAGAAAGCAAAAAGGGATTATAACATCAAATGAAAAAAAATCTTTTGAATTAAAGAATAAAAAAGAAAAAGAATCTGCAAGTCAAAGAGATCTTAGATCAAATGCACAAAACCAACGAAATCTTATATCTGTTCTCTCAAACCAACAAAAGGATATTGAAGAAGATTATTCGGAATCAGACATGAAAAAAGCTAAAAAGAACAAAAAAGACAAGAGCAGTGCGGAAACAGAACTAGATTTCTTCCTGAAAAAGTATTTACTTTTTCAATTGAGATGGGATAATACTTTGAATCAAAGAATGATCAATAATATCAAAGTATACTGTCTCCTGCTTAGACTGAGAAATCCAAGAAAAATTACTATATCCTATATTCAAAGAAGAGAAATTAATCTGGATATAATGCTGATTCAGAAGAATTTAACTCTTACAGAATTGATGGAAAGGGGGATATTGGTTATCGAACCCCTTCGTCTGTCTGTAAAAAATGATGGACAGTTTATTATGTATCAAACCATAGGTATTTCATTAGTTCATAAAAGTAGGCATCAAACTAATCAAAGATACCGAGAGCGAAGATATGTTTCTAAGAAGTGTTTTGATGAATCTATTCCAAGACATCATCAAAGGATAATTGGAAATATAGACAAAAATCATTATGATTTGCTTGT